ATTAAGAGATGCAACCGGAACGGAATTTATAAAACAGTCTTAGAAACGGAATTTTCCCACTTGGGCTTATTATGCTTTGGGATTTTTTTTATAATATAAAAACTGATTCAGTTTCTTATATTATAATGTATAACGGTTATTGATATTGATTGATTGATATTCTAATCTACTTGAATATTGAATCTACTTATACTTGAAGATTTAATACCAGAAAACTTTATGAATGTTGTATTAATGAACGCGGTAATCTATATCGGCGCGTTCTCGCCTCGTTTATTGCCCTCTTGTGCTGTCCTGTCGTGTCGTCAATTGACAGTATGACTTAGGGCTCAATATAATTTGAGCGACAAAAAAAAATCATATTTAGGTAAACCACCTTGAATCTACTGCAGAGTGGTAGATCTTGGATCCAAGGTATAACCCTTTGTGACTGAGAGATATAAAGACGAAAAAGACCAATGAAATCAAGTTTCAAGGTTGTATTTAATGGTAAAGTTTGATTCCCATTAAACCCCCGAATATTTTATGTGTCTCCTTTTGGTGGCTCTCAGCCTGAGTTATATTAAGTTATATTATATTATGATGGCCACAGGGCCGCCCCTATGGTCCAGTGGTTAAGACATCTCTCTTTCACGGAGAAAACGAGGGTTCAAGTCCCTCTGGGGGTATACAAGACTATAGGAGCGGGATTTCCTATCAAGTGATCTATATTTGTCAAGTCCTTCTATTAGTCTACTTAGTGGGACTTTCTATTTTATATCAAGTGATATATATTTGTAAAGTCTGCCTGGGAAACGAAAGGAAGTGGCTTATGGAACGTCTAAAATAAATTAGACGCTGGGTCGATGCCCGAGTGGTTAAAGGGGACGGACTGTAAATTCGTTGACAAGATGTCTACGCTGGTTCAAATCCAGCTCGGCCCAACAATTCGCCAATCTACTTGATAGAACCCTTAAGAAATACCTGACCTGATACAAGAGAATAAAAAAGAATCCAAATTTTCTGCAAGATCTCTTCTTATTTCCCTGGGATTGTAGTTCAATAGGCTAGAGCACCGCCCTGTCAAGGCGGACGTTGCGGGTTCGAGCCCCGTCAGTCCCGACGTATCTAATCCAATAAGTACATTAATTCGCCTCTCCATTTTCTGTCAAAGAAGGGACAGAGAGCAATTGAATTCCGAAGGGGTTTCCCCTCTTTTTTTCAGGATTCTATCGAAGAAAGAACAAACCCTAAACTAAAATGAAAAGAACTAAAATAGTGAAGTTGATAAAATATTCCATCTTTTCTCCCGCGACTAATATTTCTCATACTTCTTTTTCTTCCAAAGAAAATTGGATCATTAAAATTTAGAACCTAATTCCTCTCTTGTTCCACTTCGCTTGTATTGTTTGTTGGGGTTTTGTAGTTAATGGAAACGGACGGGTGGTTAGATGATACTTCAGTTGATGGTTCTACAAGGAAGACCTAAGGTAGGTTATAGAAAACAAAGAACATAAAAAAAAGGATAAATAAATGAATTTTTGATTGGTCCGGGAATCCAATCTTGGATTCGATATGGATAAAGGATCTTCGTATGTTATACTATTCAATTCTCGACGACGAATTAATTTAATAGCTCAGATATTTTTATTCATGATATTGATCCGATTCAAAATCATCGATAGTTAATAGTTAATGTATTCATTGAATTGACAGGCGAAAAATTTATCATCTCTATGGGATTAAATCCCGAGTTATTGTGAAATAAAAAAACGATGAGATTATGGAAGTAAATATTCTTGCATTTATTGCTACTGCACTGTTCATTTTAGTTCCTACTGCTTTTCTACTTATAATTTACGTAAAAACAGAAAGTCAAAATAATTAATTACTTTAAATGAAACTTGACTTCTGAATTATTCTCAATAGTTGAAGAAATCAAAAGAAAAGTATTCTATTTTTGCGTCTTAGATGAAATCCACGGGCTATAGTCGGCGGTATTCTATGAGATCCGAGAGTATGGTAAGTAAGAAATAAATTTCTTACTTACCATACTCTCTATTAGTGTTATAGTAGTATATAAAGTTATACTTGACTTTCTAATAAACTTGGTATACTATATTAGCTTCTATCTTCAATATATGTAGTTATTATTATTATTATCCATATATAGAATTGACGTAGGACCCAATTCTATTTCTTTGATCTATCTATTTATTCCGATTCCGATGAATCTCAAATAATTAGTCTTTATAGACTACATTTCTCCACTAGAATCCAATCCAATGGAATTTAGAAATGAAGATATTTTTATTTGAAATTTTTTTTCAATTTAAATAAAAAATGCGTTGCAGAACGATCTATAAAACAGTTTCATTCCTCAACTAAAGTAGGAGTGCTTCTAAAGTCCACTTCTTCCCCATACTACGAGTGAAAGGGAAAATGTAAAGACTACCATTAAAGCAGCCCAAGCGAGACTTACTATATCCATGTGAATTATGTCCCTTATCTCTATGATAGAATTATTCCATTATTGCTCACTAATAATAGTAGAATGAATGGTCCAGAGTCAAAAAAGGATTCTGGCAGAACACTATTGATGAACGAAAAAAAATCCATTTCAAAAATTCCTATATGATTTCTAATGATTTCTAATCGGGAAAGAATAAACACAAGTAAAATACACAATGACATTACAAAGGAATGTTAGTAATGGAATCCATTAATCAAATACGAGGGCCCCTTCTTTTTTTTTTTTTCGTGCCCTTGAAAGTCAAAATAGATCATAGATCAATTGCTAGATCATAGATCAATTGCTTTGCTATTCGTCTATATATATGTAGATTACAGTATAGAAAGCACTTTCCCCAACTAGTAGTTGAATTATCCCGGCTATACAATGTAATTCAAGACCCAATCAGTAGACATTACATTAGCAGTAGAAGAGAATCGGGAAGTCTTGCTTCGACCATTATTTCTAATTTTTCCATTAGAATCTTTCTTTGATTTGAATTTTAGATTCAAAGATTTCCAATCTTTTTTTTTTACAAAATTCCCAGAACAGAATAAAACAGCACAACAGAATAAGAAATTTCAATTCGTTTGTTGATGAGGCGGCACCCGGATTTGAACTGGGGAAAAAGGATTTGCAGTCCCCCGCCTTACCACTCGGCCATGCCGCCAAAACGATACACAATAGGAGAAAAAATTCCCCCCCTTTTTTTACTAGACTTTAGTTTATTGTACTTGCATATTGCATCCATTTTTTAATCCTTTTTCTAAATTTAGAAAAATTAGAAAAGAAACCTTTTATTGCCCTTTTGATTGTATTTGATCTACGCCTTCGATTGATTGTATAGTATCTCAAAACACACAATGCCGAAAAACTTCCACGGACTTTTGAAAAATAAAATGTGGATTTTTACTCAAAAAAGTCAAAATTTATGACAAAGGGGAACCATTAACTATTCCTTGACTAACAATTCGTGAATGATTCTGGGATTTGAATCTAAAATTTGGTTTGCCTGATGACATAAGAAAATACAAATTTATACATACTTAATTGATTGATTCTTTTGAATCAAAAATCCTTCTCAATTTCCATTATAACAAAAATTATAAGTATATGTAAACCCCAGAACGGAAATTGTTACACAGATACAAAATTTGCTATTTAGAGTCTGTTGCCTATAAATAAAGTGAATTCGTTGGAAGAAAAAAAGGGCCCGGCTGGGTATTGACCGGGCCAGGCCCAAAAGGCACTTCGAACAAAATAAAAGCAATAAGGTCTTCTTTATTTATCTTTCTATTTAGATCTTTCGAGCATCTAAATGGAATTGCTAATTATATAATAACGATAAAGAATGTGAAAGAAATACTTTCTTTAATCCTTACTTGATGTGTACTGTAACATAGTAATTATCTTTTTCGATTGGGAGAGATGGCTGAGTGGACGAAAGCGGCGGATTGCTAATCCGTTGTACGAGTTATTCGTACCGAGGGTTCGAATCCCTCTCTTTCCGTTTCCGTTGATGACTTTTTATTTTTTTCTTTAAAATTTTGCAAACCCCTTATTTATTTTTTTACTAGTTAAATGTGTGGAATAGCTAAAATAAAATCTTAAGAAAATTGTAAAATCAAGCAAGAAAAACAAAATTTTTATTTTATTCTTCACGTCCAGGATTACGTCCTGGATCATTGGATAGGAATCCAAAGATGAAGAGAGAAACAAAGAATATTACTACTGTGTAAACGAAAAGTTTGAGAGTAAGCATTACACAACCTCCAAGATCATTTTTTGAAAAAGAAAAACGAGAAAAGATAATAGATCCTCCATTTTTATATCACATATCCTATTTTGACACCAAGAAATGAATTCTAAAAATAGAAAAAAAAAATGTTCAGAAATTCAAATGAAGTTGAAATTTGTAATAAGAGTCTTTGATTACCACAAATCACTTTCATACCCACAATTAGATATTGTAAGGGACCCTAATCTAATAGGGTATTTCGCCGGAAAAAGGATTAAAATTGGGAAATAGGACGAGCCTGATTTCTCGCGGCTATTCGAAATTTCAATGTTTGAATTGAAGGTTCATACTGTCAGACTTATTTGATCTTATCATCATAAATTGTTATAATTTTTCTCGAATAAATAATGATAATGAATTTTCTAGGATAGTGTTAAAATCTTATCGAAAACTTACAGCAGCTTGCCAAACAAAGGCTAAAAGAAAAAAGAACAGAGGTATGACTGGCATAACATCTACGATTGGATTCAAAAAAGCATAGGCTTCGGGCAATTTGGCGAAGAAAAGACTACTCGGATAAAGGGCAGAATTAAGACAGATCAAACTAAAGATATTAAGCATAACAGACATTTTTTTCGTCGAGATAATTGCATTTTGATTGAGTTATTGATATAAGGAAAAATGAAGAAAGTAGGGTAGACAAAAAAATCCTTCTTTTTCCGCTCAATCAAAAATCCTCCAATTCTCAAAGGAGAATAGAAGAAATCATACTTTCATACAATATCTTAATTGAATTATATGTAATGATCAATAAATCCAATTGAATTATTATAGATATACACATTCCAAAATCCTAACACGAATCTATAATAGATTCTATAAAGAATAAAGATTTTCTATAGATATTTGGACTGGAATTGACGAACACTTAATACCAATATTATTCTTTATTATTATTATAGTGTGCAATAAAAAAAGGAAATGGGGCGTAGCCAAGCGGTAAGGCAACGGGTTTTGGTCCCGCTATTCGGAGGTTCGAATCCTTCCGTCCCAGAGCATATCCATCCATTGTATCCTAATACTTCTTTTTTGTTCAACAAGGTTCTGTTTCAAGGTCTAATATTGGAATAGAATATTATTTCTCTTTTATTTTATATTTTTTCACAACACAAACTGAACTAAATCGAGTTCAAAATCCTTTTGTGACCCAGATAAAGATAAGATGGGGCATAGAGCATAGTTGCAGAAAGATTACTTAACCTCAGGTTAAACAAAATATGAAAAGAAAATACATATAAAACGAGGAAGTGCTTAGCCTATAGGTATGTATTGTTATCCTATTTCAGTGACAATAGTCTTTTTATTTTTGTGAAAAAGAAATTGCATCCCTAAAATAGTAAAATTGAAATATTTAACAATGAGATTTCTTTTTTTTGTTCAATGTATTTAGCTTATTTAGTTTATTTACTTTACATCATTTCATTGACAATTCTATTCGAAAAAAAGCAAAGATTTCTCTTTCTTATTCTTATGATGATGATAAGAAAATAAAAAAAGGGAGTCTTTACTATAAAACTTTACTCAAATAATGATGTAGATAGAAAGTAGGAAACTTTTTCAAATATCAAGTATCAAGATTTCTAATTTGGAATCATTCCTTATAGGTTCCATCTTTGGGAAGTTGAAAATGGGTCAGTCTATCTTATTGAGTCACTTCAAGAAGCAGAGTCAAATAGAATTTCCTTATTCGTGTGATGCTAGTTATGTTATTTCTATATTTTATTTTGATTTGATTTCTGTCTATTTCTCTTAGATAGATATTAGATATTTTTTTGCGAGATATATTTATAGAAAATTAGAAAAATGTTCATAAAAATAAAAATGTTCCATTCATACAAAAAAAGCCGAGGTCTTGCTAATTTTTCTGAAGAAAAATATTTATTATATTATCTATAAAAATAAATTATTATCTATGTAGAAAATAAGAAATATAAATGACTTTGTCTCTGTACTGATTGAACCAATGACTATTCATGATTCCATAATTGAATCAATTCCATACTGATTCCAAATTCGAGGAATGTTATGGTAAAACTTCGTTTAAAACGATGTGGTAGAAAGCAACGTGCGACTTGAAGGACACGATCCCGTGTGGATTCTTATCCACCATTTTATATTAGGAATGAAGGTGCTCTTGGCTCGACGTCATTTGTTCTATTCTACTATAACTCTTCTTTTTTTTATTGGGTTATAATGTAAATAGTTCATGATGGAGCTCGAGTAGAAAGTATTGATTAATTTCTCAGGGGCAACGATCTAGGGTTAATGCCAATTAATAAATTGGAACAACTTCGTAAGTATATCTTCTATAATTAATATAGATAATAGAAATCAAAAGGATCCGATTCGAGCAAAATTGAAAAAAATTGTTGGAACGGCTAAACCTTTTTCAATCCACAGTGTATCACGCACGAATCTACCGTTGGTATGATTCTTTGATAGAAAGAAATCACAAAAGGGGTATGTTGCTACCATTTTGAAAGGATTAAGAAGCACCGAAGTAATGTCTAAACCCAATGATTTAAAACAAAGATAAAGGATCCCAGAACAAGGAAACACCACTTTAATTGTCTCACGGATCCGAATAAAGAATCCAAATATATTTTAAACGAGACAAAAAGGGTGGGTTAAAGACCACTCAATAAAAAAATAGATTCAAAATTAAAGAAAAATCTTTCAAATTTTTGAATTATTGAACTTGAGTTATGAGTACAAATGATTTTTTTTCAGGAAGGAAGCGAAATAAAAAAGACTATACTATGACTATGAGTTTAATTATAGAATAATTTATTTTATATGGATTCCTTTCCTATTTATTATAATTTTATCCATAGACAAAACTTCGAATCATTTTTTCTCGAGCCGTACGAGGATAAAACTTCCTATACGGTTCTAGGGGGGGGTTCTTTTTCATCTACATCTATCCCGATGAGCCGTCTATCGAATCGTTGCAATTGATGTTCGATCCCGAAGAGAAGGAAGAGATCTTCGGAAAGTGGGTTTTTATGATCCGATCAAGAATCAAACTTATTTAAACGTTCCCGCAATTCTCTATTTCCTTGAAAAAGGTGCTCAGCCTACAGAAACTGTTCAGGATATTTTAAAAAAGGCAGAGGTTTTTAAGGAACTTGGCTCTAATCAAAACAAATTCAATTAAATTAAGGAAATAAAAACTAAGGGTAGGATAGTGATTTCTATATCATTTTGGATATCTTTTCTATACTTTGTTTTTTTATTTCCTTCTTTTCTTGCTCTATTCGTATCTATTTATCATATCATTGATAATTGATAATAATAATTTTCTAAGGAAAACCTTATTTGATTTATCCTCACAAAATAGCAAATTCCTGCAATTGGGCGGTTTTCATTCGAACTCTAATACCAAGTAAGAAACAAGGACTCGAAGTTATTCTATATAGATTCACTACACTATTGATTGCATAAATCCTTTTCTATTTATTTTTTATTTATTTATTCTCCACCTAAACTAAAAATTTTAGTAGATATGCAGTGCCAATCCAACACAAGTCTTTTTTTTTTTACTATTATTTCAATTTCAATTAAAGTTCTTGTTTCTTGTTTTTTTTACATCGTATTCTTTTCTTAACATTTATATTGACAACATTGTATCGAACAAATATAATTCATCATGATAAGCAGCTCTATTTATTTCCGTCACATAGGTTTTCTTTTTTACCTGTTGATTCAACTGATGGGTTCATTAGATTAGCTTTGATACCCGGATTTTTTTATTGAAAAAGTTGATACCATACAAATAGAGGATGGTCTAGTATTTTTTCCAGTTATTTATTTATTTTTTTTCAATTTCTTTTTTTTGCGGGAAATCCTTTATTTTTTCATCTGATTCAGTCATTTTTATGTTCCAAATATATTTTAATCTTTTTTTTTTTTTCTATTTTTTTTCGTAGATTAATGCTTTGATGTAAGAATTTTGATTTATTCTGATTGTATCTACATACCCTTTTTCTATTTGGGTTGCTAACTCAACGGTAGAGTACTCGGCTTTTAAGTGCGGCTAGGATCTTTTACACATTTAGATGAAGCGAGGGATTCGTCCATACCATCGGTAAAGTTTGGAAGACCACGACTGATCCTGAAAGGGAATGAATGGAAAAAATAGCATGTCGTATCAATTAAGAGTTCTGAGAATATTTTATTCTTTCCAGCTCGGTACAAAGCCTTCTTTAAATAATCTTTAAATAAATAAATCAATTATTCAAAGGGAGCAAATCGAAGTCAATTTTAAGTTGGGTCGAATTAATAAATGGATAGGGCCCCACGGCTTAAATTTATTTCATTTTTATTATAGGGAAAGAAAAAGCAACGAGCTTCCGTTCTTAATTTGAATGATTACCCGATCTAATTAGACGTTAAAAAAATATTAGTGCCCAATACGGGAAGGCTTTCTCCCAAGAATGTATTCTTGATTTTTTAATGAATCCTAAATATTACGATTCTCCATTTCATAATGGAGATTTGGAGATGTATGTGTATAAGAAACAGTATATTGATAAAAAATTTCCAAAATCAAAAGAGCGATTGCATTGAAAAAAAAGTAAAGGATTTCTAATCATCTTGTTATCCTATAATGAAAACAAACATAAATACTTAAATTTAAATGGAAAAAGAGAAGATAGAGAATCTGTTGATAAGTTTATCTGTATCCGAGGTATCTATTCGGTTTGTACGATAATACCTTGTTTTGACTGTATCGCACTATGTATCATTTATAACCCCCAAAATCCTCTACCTTTCATTTAAATAGAATTTCAAATGGAGAAATTCCAAAGCTATTTAGGGCTAGATAGATCTCAACAACACTATTTCTTATATCCACTTATCTTTCAGGAGTATATTTATGTACTTGCTCATGATTATGGTTTAAATAGATCAATTTTTTTTGAAAATTCAGGTTATGACAATAAATCCAGCTTACTAATTGTGAAACGTTTAATCATTCGAATGTATCAACAGAATAATTTGATTCTTTCTGTTAATGATTCTAAACAGACTCCTTTTTTCGGGAACAACAAGAATTTTTATTCACAAGTAATGTCAGAGGTTTCTTCAATTATTATGGAAATTCCATTGTCTCTGCGATTAATATCTTCCCTAGAAAGGAAAGGGGTAGTTAAATCAGATAATTTACGATCAATTCATTCAATATTTTCTTTTTTAGAGGACAACTTTTCACATTTAATTTATGTATTAGATATATTAATACCTTACCCAGCTCATCTGGAAATCTTGGTTCAGGCTCTTCGCTATTGGATAAAAGATGCTTCCTCTTTACATTTTTTAAGATTCTTTCTCCACGAATGTCATAATTGGGATAGTCTTATTACTTCAAATTCAAAGAAAGCCTGTTCTTCTTTTTCAAAAAGAAATCACAGATTCTTCTTTTTCCTATATACTTTTCATGTACGTGAATATGAATCTGGCTTCTTCTTTCTCCGTAACCAATCTTCTCACTTACGATCAACATCTTCTGGAGCCCTTATTGAACGAATCCATTTCTATGGAAAAATAGAGCATCTTGCAGAAGTCTTTGCCAGGGCTTTTCAAGCGAATTTTTGGTTGTTCAAAGATCCTTTCATGCATTATGTTAGGTATCAAGGAAAATCAATTATTGCTTCAAAAGGGACGTTTCTTTTGATGAATAAATGGAAATATTACTTTGTTAATTTCTG